ATTGAATCGTACCAGTCTTTACTGGGGGTTATTACTCATTTTTGTACTTGCTGTTTTATTTTCCAATTATTTCTTCAATTAAGAGAACGAACGAGAATACTAACTAATAGGCGGATCTCTATTATACTATTCGGAAGGATCTCATTTCATAATTATCCCTGCCTGTTTCTGTCTCGAGCATGACCACTTGATAAAATGGGGAGGGAAGTGGGGTAAATGGCCGATACTACTGGAAGGATTCCTCTTTGGATAATAGGTACGGTAACTGGTATTGCTGTGATCGGTTTACTAGGTATTTTCTTTTATGGTTCCTATTCAGGATTGGGTTCATCCTTGTAGTAATCGGATGAACTGAGTTATAGATATGAAAACATGTAAGAACTAAAAGGCACCATCCCCTTTAGTTCTTACATGTTTTCATAATATTTTATTGATTTGATATAGATGACAAAACGGATCACCTTTACTTTTTGAGGTTTCATAAAATTAAAATATTTATTTATTTATACTTTTCTTTTTATAACTTTTATTCATTGCTTCCTAACAGAAATTTTTCATATATCATAGTATCCATTGAGACTTGCAAAGTTAGAAGAAGGGGGATTAATTAATTTGATGGGTTTCTGTAGATCAGATATTATGCAAACCCTTGAGTTTATCTATTCAAATTCAAAAACCTCACTTTATTTATTTTAGGATCTTACACAAATTGATTTTTTAATTTTTTTTTTTCAAAATTGGCTTTTTTTGTTTGTCCACTATTTACTATTTGTTGTGCACAAAAAAAGATTATGATAAACTTCTAAAAAAATAGAAACTAAATATAAGATATAAGAATCTTTGAGGAAGAGAATCAAGAATAATTGTTATTTCGACACAAGAAAATAATTTTATCCGTCCCTTTCTTGTGTCGAAGACTAGGAGACTAATCCGTCCTAACCAAATGTGTTACCCTCATTTATTCTTTCTTTTTTATTTTCCGCTTATTTTTCTGTTTTCGTTTTAGTATCTAGTCAATTTTTTCTATTTGAATAGAAAATCGTTGATGCATTATTTCCAACAAGAATTTTGTCCTTTTTCCACAAGCTTGATGTTGATAAATTCACCAACCTAGAAATTCATTTCGGACAATTGAACTTTCTCAAACTGTTTCTTTTTAAGAACCAAAAAGATTTGTGCCAAAATAACAGATGCCAAAAAGAACAAAAGGCCTTGAACACGTAATGGATCTTGAAGTACTATTTCTGCATCTCCCTGACCAAATCCACCCACATTCGGATTACTTGTTAATGGTTGATCAAGTTTGATAGATTCACCTTCTGAAACAAGAAGCTCTGGTCCTGGAGGAATAATATCAAGCACTTGACGCCCGTCTGATGGATCCCCTATAGTTATTTCATATCCCCCCTTTTCCTTTCGTATAATTTTAGTTACTATACCGGCTGCTGTAGCATTATAAACCGTATTATTACTCTTGCTCCCGTCTGGATAAATCTGCCCCCGTCCTCTGTTTCCACCTACATATATGGGATATTTTAAGAAATGGGCATCTTTTTTAGTTGTAGGGTCAGGAGAAAGAATAGGAAAGGTAATTTCACTATATTTCTGACCCGGAACAGGCCCTATCACAAGAATATTTTTTTTAGTAGGTCGATAACTCTGAAAAGAAAGATTTCCTATCTTTTCTTTCAGCTCCGGCGAAATACGATCGGGGGGGGCTAATTCAAACCCTTCAGGTAAAATCAGAACAGCCCCTACATTCAAACCACCCTTTTTCCCATTAGCAAGAACTTGTTTCACTTGGATATCATAAGGAATTCGAACAACTGCCTCAAATACAGTATCAGGAAGTACCGCTTGTGGAACCTCAATATCCACGGGCTTATTAGCTAAATGGCAATTGGCACATACAATACGCCCAGTTGCTTCTCGTGGATTTTCATAACCCTGTTGTGCAAAAATGGGATATGCATTTGAAATGTATGTCCGAGTTATTATGTATATCACGAGGTATAAGGAAAGAGATCGAGTAATCTGTTCCTTTATCCAAGAAAGAGTAGTTCTAGTTTGCATGGTCCAATCATTGATCCCGAAAATTTCTACAATAAATTAGGTAGGTCGCTAGTATAGTTCCCTATCCATGATTCTGCTCTTTACTAAACTTATTTAACTGCAATATAGGAAAATCCCCCCAAATTGATAGAACTAGTAAGTATTATTTGGAATGTGCTTTTCCGATGTTAGATAGTAACAAATAGTAGAATTGGATTAAGATTACCGTGGACCATTTTTCAATCATTCATCGAATGATAAATCACTACAAGTGACGGAGAGATACGATTTAAATACCGGAAAATCCAATATTTGAAAATTGTATCTATAATGACTGGAAAAGTAGAAACAAGACCAGATATAATTTTATCATTATAAGCAAACCCAAAATCTTTGTACACAAAGCTAAACATAAGTTCCCAACCGTGGGGTGAATGGAATCCGATACATAAATCGGTTAATAAAAGAATAGAAAAAGCTTTGATTGTGTCACTTAAGTTATATAAGAATTCTTGAACCCAAGAGTTAAAAAGAATAAGTTTTTTATTACCCAGAAGAGAATAACCACTTAGAATAACAAAATAGGTTAGATTTGTCGAGAAGTGTAAAATCGTATGAATACGATTTTCATTATGCATCTTGATCAATTGGATTATTTCTTTTTGTATGCCTATATTCCATTTTGGAGGCTGTGTCTCCGAAAATTCCTTTATCATTTCTTCCAACAAGACAAGTTCCTTTAATTCTATGAATTTTTCTAGAATACTCTTTTCTTGAATATGATTCAAAAAAATTTCATATTTCCTCGTATTCCACCAATTTGTAATCCAAGATTCGATACTTTTTTGAAATAAAAGAGAGATCAACCAGGGTAAAAATACTATAGATGCAAGATATATAAGGGGAGTCAATTCTTTCTTTTTTGACATTTTTTTCATCTTTGAATTATTAATGAACCCACCCTATTCATCGATTCTATGCGATCCACTCTTTCGATCGAGCGTGAGTTCTATTACAAGATATGACTTCCCCCCCTTTTTTGTGATTCAGTGTTTAGCCCCTGATCCTACAAAGAATACATAAATAGAATAAGACCATTTCGAACAAGCAATACTCATTTTTTTTTTTCAGATATCTTAATTAGTTAACTTTTAAATCGTTTTTCCCTTACGATGGATACCTGAACGAGCGAATTAAAATGAGCCAATCCCATTTCAAGACGAAATAAACCCCCCGAGCCCAAGACTCGTTGAAAAAATTATGAAAAAAAGTGTGATGATCAAAAAAGAGTGGCAAAACAAGACGGAATTCCAGTCATTTTTGACTTTTTTTGGTACTCAATTAAGTTGCGTCGATTTCCATATTATATTACGCGTAAAACTTTTTTGCAGACAAAGTATTTTTTTTATAGCCGTTCTATTTTGTTTTATGCTTGTTCTATATAATATATGTCTGATCCGGTTTGGCTACAATGAGTCCTCTTTTAGTATAAAAAAAGAGGATTCACAAGCTTTTTCCTTTTGATGAGAAAACATTTAGTTAGTTTATTTTTCAAAAGATTTCAATTGGTACGCGCAAGAAATAGGCCAATTCCGCAGCTTTTTGTTCAATTTCGCGTGGAGTCACATTCTCATCAGTACGAGTCAAGGGAATGTCCCCCTGGCCTCGGATTTCCATATAAAGAACCCGGCGGGCATAAATACCCTCTTTAACTTCTATTCTTATGGACTGAATATCTTTCATAAGGAATCGGAGGAAAATGCGACGATTCTTTCCAGGAAATCCCCAACGAAAAATACACACTATTCCCCCCTTTCTATCGAATCGATCATAACCACTCCCCACATTACACACAATTGTGCACCACAAATAGGAACTAATAAAGAGACCTGCGATACCATAGAAAGACATCACGATCCCTTGTGGAAAAAAAGGGATTTGATGATATGGAAATAAAGATATCAAATTCCTACCAAGATAACTGGAAGTTCCAACCAATAAAAATCCTACTGAACCTAAAAAAAGGATACAGGCCCAACCGAAATTATTTATTTTTCGAGACCCTTTTATAAGTTCTATCCATAGCTGTTCTGATCGCCAACTCATACTAGATCCAGTTGTATTTTATTGGAAGTGAAAGAATAAACAAAATAAATTTGACTTTACTCTTTTTTTTGTTTCCGAAGGAACTCTCATCAACTAGCCTTATTCTAATGTGAATCTTTTAGGAGTCTTCGTAGGAAGCCACACCTTAGATCATATGATAATAAATAGATATCTGTGGGATGATCTAAATCTAAGTTTTGAAAAAAAAAATCAATGAGATTTCATCCCATCGGATCTAAAAAATATTGTTTTTTTGAATATAAAGAAATAAAGAAGCCATTGCCATTGCCGGAAAAACTAGGCCCACTAAGGGCACAAAAATAGAGGGTAAGTTGAGAGTTGTCATAGACTGTATACCTCGATTTAAGATTTGTACCTGTTATAATTGTTATATAAGGTATTTTCGAATAAAATAATTCTATTTGGAATAAATTAGACTCTAATATCTAATATAAGTGAATATATATTATATATATATATAATAATTGAGTATAGAATAAGTGCAAAGAGGATAGAACTAACTAAATGGGCTTCGTTTTTTTAGCTTTCTACATAAACTATCTGAATGATCCAACAGGGTTTATTAGTAATAATGATGATTCTCGGTAAATTATCGAAGGATGCAAGACTCTATATAGAGACAATTTTTTCTATATACCTAAGTATAAGGAGAGAGTGCAAATTTTTGATTTCCCCGAAATTCGCGAAAGGAAAAAGTAGCACTCTTGGGTTCTTTGTTGATAGAGACTGGCTTTCTGATTACTAATCATTAATATGACTAAAAAGGGATATCGCAACAAAATTACGAAACTTTTGATTCTCTCTTGATTCGCTCTACAATT